TCAGGAAAAGAAAAAAATCTAAAATTAACCTCCAAAATTAACATTTTTGTTAAATTATTTCCTGAGTAACAGAAAGAATTCATAAATAAATTTACAGTTTATCATCTTTTTTAGATTATATTACTACTGATTATCATAACTTGTTTGACATTTATGAAATAAAGAAAATATTTTTTTTTAACTCAGCAAAATTTTATATTTTAATCTTTTTAAGAATTGTTATGGGAATAAGTTCTTCCAATTTTATATCTATGTGAATAAGAATTGAAATTAATTTTTATTCTTTTTTGCCAATTCTGGTAACTGAAAATTTATTTGAAGCGGAAAAGTCAATTATAACGTATTTTTGAATTCAAAGAATTGCTTCCACTGGAATTGTAATAATTATTTTATCAATAAAAATTTTCAGAAGGGAAGAATTTTATACAATTATAATGTTTAATTTTTTGTTTTTAAAAATAGCTATTTTCCCCTTTCAATTCTGAATAATTTCAATAATTGAAAAACTATCATGATTTGTAACGGCTTTCATTTTATCAGTTCAAAAGTTTTTACCATTTATTTTGATTGCAAGAATAATGTGTTTAAAAAACTTTTTTTACATTATCCTAATTAACAGAATTGTAGCAGGAGTAAGAGGATTAAAAACATTTTCTATACGAAAGATTATAGTTTTTTCATCAATAAACCACTTTTCCATTATATTATTTTCTATAACGTTTTCAAAAAAAATGACACTTCTTTATATTTTATTTTATACTCTAATAAACTTCATAATTTATAAACCCTTTAAAAAAATAAATATAAATTTTTTATTCCAGACATTTTCTAAAAAAAAGGCTTACTCATTTTTAATTCTAATCATTTTGCTTAATATAATAGGTGTTCCACCATTTTTAGGATTTGTACCAAAAAGAATAGTTTTTATTTTTTTTTTAACAAAAAATATATTCTTTTTTAGGCTATTTGTTTTAATATCAAATACTTTATCAAGATTTTTTTATCTTCGTATACTAATTTCTAGGATAACTATAAACATAAATTTTATAAACTCAATTCACTTAAAAAAAGATTTAAAGATATTTAGAGTCTTTTTAATTTTTCCATTCATAATAAATTTTTTAATACTATGAAATTTTAAGTTAAAAAACTATTAATTTTCAAAATTAAAATTAAGATAATCTTCTTAAATTTCAATATTTAATTTTTTACTTATTTTAAGTTTGTTAAGAATAATTTTAACTAGATTAGTAGCAGTAGCGTTTATTACTTTATTAGAGCGGAAAATTTTAGGATACATACAAATTCGCCTTGGACCTAACAAAGCAAGATTTTTAGGAATATTGCAACCTATATCCGATGCTATTAAACTTTATACCAAAGAAATTGCCAAACCATATTCTTCGAACTTTATATCATTCTTCTTTTCACCTTCTTTAAGACTTATACTGGCCTTAATATTATGATTTTCGCTACCTATCTTTAAACCTTTTATTATTATAAATATAGGTTTACTAATATTTATAGCTATTTTAGGAATAGGAGTTTACCCTATTTTAATAGCGGGATGATCATCAAATTCAAACTTTTCATTAATTGGAGGAATACGAGCACTAGCTCAAACAATCTCCTATGAAGTTTCATTAATTTTTATTATTTTAAGAAATATAATTTTAAATAACTCTATAGACCTTTTTAAAACAATCTGTTTACAAAAGTCATTCATATTTTTAATATTTTTTTTTAACTTCATTTTATGAATAATTTCATGCATTGCTGAAGTTAACCGAACACCATTTGACTTCGCTGAAGGAGAAAGTGAACTTGTATCGGGATTTAACACAGAGTATAGAAGAGGAATCTTCGCTATAATTTTTATAGCGGAATATATAATAATCATTTTCTTTAGAACATTTTCGTCAATAATATTTTTAGGATTTTCATTTTATTCAGTTATATTTTTTATTTCTTTAATGGCCTTTAACTTTACCTTCATTTGACTTCGAGCAACCCTACCACGTTATCGTTATGACTTACTAATAAATCTGTCATGAAAAAAAATTTTACCGGCTTCAACATTTAACATTTTTTTTTTTAATTTTTTAAATTTGGTGACAAAATCTAAAAGTAAGTTAAAAAAACTATTGGATTCATACTCCAACCTTGATAATTATCCTTTTAGATAGAGCAGTAGTTTAAAAAAAACATTTATTTTGCATATAAAAATTATTTAAGGATCTGCTTTTGCTCTTTTAGCTTAAAAAAAGCATAATATTGAAAATATTAAGATATTAATTTTAATTTAGAGCAAAATTTTAATTCTAGATAAAATTGTAAATTTTATGATATGCATGGATTTTAAGCCAGTATAAAGATTTTTTAAATTAAAAAAATAAAAGCATAAAATATGAAGGGATAAATTTAGTGCCAGCAATCGCGGTCATACTAAACCTTAAACAATAAAACGGATATTTAGTTATTTAAATCTAGGAAAAAAAAAATTAAGAAACTAGGTTAAATTTTATCTTAATTAATTTCTCAAAATTTAAGAACCTAAAAAATTTGATAAAAAAAGAGGATTTGATACCCTATTATTACAAGAAAAAAATTTTTCCAGAGTTATAATAGAAAACTAAAAACTCAAAGAATATGGCAGTATAAGTGAAATTTAGGGGAACTTGATTCTTTAAATTTTGATAATTCACAAATAACCTTACTTTTTTTCTAAAAAATATTTATATCTCCGTTTTAAGAAGCTAAACAAAATTAATGTTCATAATTTTAACAAAAAGCAATTCAGGTCAAGACAAAATTTTAAAAGAAGAATTGAGTCCCATTCTAAAAAAAGGAATAAAAATAAAATTAAAATGAATTTAAAAGAGAACTTAAAAGTAAATATCTTAAAAAAAAGAAATTGAATTACAACACTTATATGTACAAATCGCCCGTCACTCTCAAAAAAATTGAGATAAGTCGAAACATAGTAAATGTATCGGAAGATGTATTTAGAATTAATTTATCAAATTTTACCGATAAACCTAATTACTATTTCAAGCGTACTATTTTTTTCAATATTAATTATATTTTCCACAATATTCTTTGAATTTTCTATTGAAAAAAAAAATGCTAAGAAAAGAACTAAAAAAATTTTCAAAATAAGCCTATTTTTATCTTTTGATCCTAACTCAAGGATAACATTTTTAATTTTTCAAGAAATAAACTGATTAATTATACTAATCTCATTATTATTTTTAAGCCTAAGGTTTTTTACATTTCCTTCACGATCAAAAAGATTATCAAAGATCATGTTTTTAGAAATAGGAAACCAGCTAAAAATTGCTATAAAAACGCAAAATGATAGAAGAAAAATTATATTTATCTCTATTTTCTTTTTAATTTTTTTTTCTAATTTTATCGGATTAGTACCAAATTCTTTTACATCGACAAGGCACATTACAATTAATTTATTAATTTCTTTACCATTATGAATAGGTTTTTTTTTATATGGATGAAAAACATATAGAAAAAAAATATTTTCACATCTAGTTCCAAATGGAACACCAATACCATTAATTAGATTTATAGTAATTATTGAACTAATTAGAACATCCATTCGACCTTTTACATTAAGAATCCGATTAATAGCAAATATAGTTTCAGGGCATCTCTTATTAACACTTATAGGGAACACAATAACACTAAAAACCCCATTTATAGTTTTTATTCTTTCATTAACTCAGCTTACCCTTCTTTCCTTGGAAATAGGTGTTTCAATAATTCAAGCTTATGTATTCTGTATTTTATTAACTTTATATTCTGATGATTCAGACTTTTCTAATTAATAAATAATTAGTTAAAGCCAAAATAGAGGCCTGCTACTGTTAATAGTATTAATGAGTTAAACTCTAACTATTTATGTAGTTTAAAAAACGTTATATTTTCAATATAAAGTTAATGTTTATCATTCATAAATAAGATAAATAAAAATGAAATTTCTAATTTCTAATCAGTTTAAAGACTTTTATCTTAATTCTTTGGCAGAAAAATGCATTAAGCTTAGAACTTAAAGATAAGATTTATTCTTAAGAATTAAGAAATACAAATTGAAATTGCCTATAAAAGCTGAGTACAGTACAAAAATCTTTGAAGTTTAAAGAAAAAGTTTAAAACTTTTAGACAAAACCGGCCAATTCACAGAGCCTAACCCCCTTTTTTTTTTTTTTTTTTTTAACACATGAACAAAATTTAACCCATTTTATTTATTTATTTATTTATTTTTTTTTTTTAATTTTAAGTATTTAAAACAGCCGAATTCAACGCATTTTAAAGTTGGACTAAAAAAAAATAAAGGCTAAAAATACATTATTAAAATTAAAAAATAAAATAAAAAAAAAAAAGAGAAGAAAAAAAAAGAAATTTTGAAGAAATTTGAGAGATTTTCAGAAAAAAAAGAGACAAAAAAAAAACAAGTTAAACCAAAAAAATTTTCAACATAAATTAATAAAGATTTTGAGAATTTATAAGAGAAATCCAAAAAAAGAAATTTAAGAAAATCAGTTTTTAAAAAAGCCAAAAATCACATTTTTCCAAAAAAACCAATTATAATATTATTAAAAAATATAACAAAAAAAGAGAGCTTAGAAGAAATATAGAAACCACATAGACAAACTAAAGAGATTAAAAACTTTATTTTTTTAGGAAGAATTACATAGTTATAAGGAAAAAAAAATAATATAGATCCCAAAGAACCTAGAAAAATGGAGAAAAAAAATAATAAAACTATGGAATTTTGAATTCCAAGACTTTTTGGAAAGAATTCAACGGGAAATGAAAAACAAAATTTAAAGGTTAAATAAAAAAATAAGCGGAAAGAATATAAAACGGTTAAAAAAGTTCCCACAATAAATAAGATAAAAAAAAAAAGGCCCAAATTTTCCTGAATTATAAGTTCTAAAATTAAATCTTTTGAAAAAAATCCGGAAAGGAATGGAAAACCACACAGCGACAAATTAGCAACATTAAATATACATAGAGAAAAGCAATAATTTTTGTTTATCAAACCAAAAAAACGAATATCCTGATTATCAAAAAACCTATGAATAAAGAATCCGGCACACATAAAAAGCAAAGCCTTAAAACCAGCATGAACAACCAAATGAAAAAAAGCTAAACTAGGTAAACCGATTGAGATTGTAGATAATATAAAACCCAACTGTCTTAATGTAGAAAGGGCAATAATTTTTTTTAAATCAAATTCTAATAAACCAGAAAATCCAGATATAATTATAGTTAACAAAGAAATAAAAAGTAATGTAAACTTCAATTTCTCATTTAAAAAAAAGCTAAATCGAATCAAAATATAAACACCCGCCGTAACTAAAGTTGACGAGTGAACAAGAGAAGAAACAGGAGTAGGAGCTGCTATAGCAGCTGGCAATCAAGCTGAAAAGGGAATCTGAGCTCTTTTAGTTAAAGAAGCGATAAAAACTATTAAACAAAACCAAGTAAAATAATAACTTAAAAAATTTATATAATTTCATCTTCCGTAACAAAAAAATAAAGAAATACTAGTTAGAATAAACACATCTCCTACACGGTTTGTAAGAGCAGTAATTATACCTGACCTAAAGGACTTTAAATTTTGATAGTAAATTACCAATAAATAAGATACTAAGCCCAACCCATCCCAACCTAATAATATACAAAATAAATTTGGACAAATAATCAAAAACACCATGGATAAAACAAATAAAAATATTAAAAAAAAAAAACGAGTTTTATAAACTTCCGAGGACATATAATATTCCCTATAAAAAATAATTGAGCCACTAATAAAAAACACTATACCTATAAACACACAAGAAATATAATCCAAATAAATTGGAAAACTGATATAAAAAGAAGAAAAAAATAAATTTCACTGCACGAAAAAACTAAAATTGAAACCCAAAAAAAAGAAAGCCGAAGAGAAGAAAAAAAAACCAAAAAAAAAAAAAAAAGGAAACATCAATAAGAAGAAATTAATAATTTTGTGCAAAATTAATGCGCTTTTGATTCCACAAATCAACGTTCTAAAAACTAACAAAATAAAAAAAATCTATTTTTAGAAATAAAAATATTAAAGGAAAAAAATGTTTATAAACAATTAAGTTTTCCCGGATGGAAAGAGAGTTAAAAAAATTAATCAAAGAACTAACTTTTCCATGATTTGTAAGACTGAACAAAAATAAATTATAAGCACCACCAAAAAAGGAAAGAAGTATTATAAAAAAGCAAAAGAAAAATATTCAAGAAACAGAAGCAATAAAAATATAAATTTCCCTAATTAAATTTAGAGAAGGAGGACAGGCCATGTTAAAAGAACAAAAAAAAAACCATCATAAAGAATATCTTGGATATAAATTTATTAAACCCTTGTTAAGAAAGATTCTCCGAGTTCCGGAACGTTCATAGATTACATTAGCCAAAAAAAACATACAAGAAGAGCACAAACCATGGGCCAATATTATTATTAAAGATCCCTTTAAACCTATATCGTTAAAAATCATTAAACCTAAGATTACAATTCTTATATGAGCAACAGAAGAAAAAGCAATTAGGGACTTTAAATCAGACTGACGTAAACAAACAAGGCTTATTAAAGTTCCTCCTCAAATTCTAATGTACATAAAAATTCTATTAAAAAGAAAAAAAGATTTAAATAAGTCATAAAGCCGAAAAATTCCATATCCCCCTATCTTTAACAAAATACCAGCCAAAATTATAGAACCGGAAATTGGAGCTTCAACATGAGCTTTAGGAAGCCAAGAATGAAGAAGAAATATAGGCATCTTAACCAGAAAAGAAAAAATCAAAAAAAAATAACATAAACTTATGTATCCTCCCCATATAAAAGAAAAAAATAACCTATTATTTATTCTGGACAAATAAAAAATAGAGACCAATATAGGTATTGACCTAAACAAAGTATAATAAAATAAATATAAAGACGACTGAATACGCTCAATATTTATTCCTCAACCAATAACAATTAAAAAAGTAGGAATAAGAGTTGATTCAAAAAAAAAAAAAAAAAAAAAAAGGTTAGAAGATATAAAAAAGAAACAAAGAAAAAACGTTAAAAAAAAGAATCTCAAAAAAAAGAATCAAGAGAAAAGCATCTTAAAAAGGTAAAACCTTGATATTAAACTTAATAAAACAATTCAAAAAGTTAAAACCATTAATACAAACGAAAAAGTATCATAAGATAAAAAAAAATTCTTAGATAGGAAAAAAAAATTAAAATTTGTTAAAAAAAAAAAAGGAAAAAAGAAAAGCATTAAAAAAATCAAAAAAAAATAATTTATATATAAATAGTTAAAAAAGAACAAAAAAAATCTCAGAAAAATTAAAATGAAGAGACTGAAATTGTGCAAAAATTTACAGAACCAAAAAATTTTAGAATTTTAACCAACACTGAAAGACCCAAAGCTCTTTCACATACAATAAAAACGAAATAGAATATAATCATTCTTAGAGAGAAAAAATTTAAAAAACAAAATATTAAGGAGAAAAAGATCAAAAGAGACAATGATTCCAAGATTAGTAAGGAATTTAAAAAAGAGAAGAAATTAAAAAAATATATTGTAAAAATGAACCAAAAAAACAAAAAATTCAATCTAACCATAAGTTTTTTCTTATATTTAAATTTCGTAGTTTATAAAAAACATAAAATTGCAAATTTTAAAAAGAGACAATCCGAGATTTAGAAGAATTCATAAAAAATAATTTCATTTATTCTAAAGGGAACAATTATTTCATTATTTATTTTAAGTTATATTTTTATAATATCGCTAAGAAATCCCATAACGATGGGAATTTTAGTGATTTTTCAATCAGTTTTTCTAGCAGTTCTTTCAAGAATAAAATTTAACTTTAATTGATTCAGATTTCTTCTATTTTTAATCTATCTAGGAGGAATCCTAATAATTTTTTCTTATATTATCAGAATTTCATTGTCAGATAAGCCAATTGAAAAGTTTAAACCTTGGATAATTATGTTATTCCTTTTAAGAATAAGGTTATTTTCAGAAAAAGAATCATTTTTAGAATTTAAAAAAATTAAGTTACCCAAACTCATTTTTTCTATTTATAGAGAAATAAAAAGATTTACAATTTTTCTTATAATTTTGCTTTTTATAATTATAACTAGAGTTATTTTAATTACAGAGAAACAAATATTAAACTTAAAAAAAAAATAACTCAAATGAATTAATTTTTTTTTTATATTTAAAGATTAAAATAAAATTATTTACAATAATAAAAAGTTTTTAAGTAAACATAATCTAAAAATACTGCAAAAAATTTAAGTAAAATTTTAAAAAATAAAAAAGTTGAATACTTAAATGGAAAAAAAAGAAATTAAAAGAAAGTTTGAACGCCTGTTCCTTGTGTATCATGATTTAAAGAACTAAAAAAATATTTTTAAATCTCGAAAGAAGAAGATATAATAATTTTTGAGTTTCCTGTTAAACAAAGATAAATAAAAAATCATTAGAAGTTAAAAACTTTCAATTCTTCTTATATCTAGTTTTTTTAGAAAAGAATTCAATTCAATTAAATAAAACCAAAATGTTTTAAAAAAAAAATTAAGGGATTAACTTTAATTTTAAATTAAATTTTTTAAAAAATAAAAAAAAAGGAATTAAATTAACCAAAAATATAAAAATTTTTACTTATTGAAAAAAATTAAATAATTTTTTATTTTCTATAAAAAAAAAAAAACAAAAAAAATGACTAAAATTTTAAAATTAGTAAATTCTTAAAACTTTTAAAAGAACTCGGCAAAAAAGTTTCCGAATGTTTAACAAAAACATTGTTTCACGAATTTATCAGAAATATAACCTGCTCAGTGAAAATTTAAACAGCCAAACCTAAAGTAGCATAATAATTTGTCTTTTAATTGAAGGCTAGAATGAAAGGTAAAACGAGAAACTATCTTTCTTTATTTTAGAAATTTAAATTAACTTTTAAGTTAAAAGGCTTAAATAAATTTAAAAGACGATAAGACCCTGTAGAACTTAATAAAATAAAAAATAATAAAAAGAAAAAATTTTACTGGGGAAGTAAAAAAATAAAAATTTTTTTTTAATTTAACTAATTAGATTAAACGGACCTTTTAAGAAAATAAAAAGTTACCTCAGGGATAACAGAGTAAAAATTTTTTAGAGACCAAATCAATAAAATTGTATACTACCTCGATGTTGAATTAAGAGATAACTTAATAGAAGAAAATTAAGAAATTTGGTCTGTTCGACCCTTAAACTCTTACATGATTTGAGTTAAGACCGGTGTAAGCCAGGTTGGTTTCTATCTTTAAATTCAAAGATTTTATAGTACGAAAGGACCTAAAAACTTAATTTTATTAATTAATTAGCTTATAAAAAAGCAAGTATTTTGAAAATACTAGAAAGATCCAAAGATTTATTAATTTTATGAATAAACATTTATATATTCTTAAATGACTATTTTCTTCAAACCATAAAGATATTGGAATTCTGTATTTCATTTTTGGATTTTGATCAGGAATATTCGGACTATCGCTAAGTATTTTAATTCGGTTAAATCTACGTACATCCTTTAAACTATTTATTAGAAATGACCAATTTTACAATTCAGTTGTTACAGCCCACGCATTTGTAATAATTTTTTTTACTGTAATACCAATTATGATTGGTGGTTTCGGAAACTGACTAGTGCCACTTATGTTAGGAGCACCTGACATAGCATTTCCTCGATTAAACAATATAAGATTTTGACTATTACCCCCATCTCTAATTCTACTAATTATAGGACTTTCTAAAGATGGTGCAGGAACAGGTTGAACAGTTTATCCACCATTATCAACATTCTATCATTCGGGGACATCAGTAGACCTAACAATTTTTTCTCTTCATTTAGCAGGGATTTCATCAATTTTAGGTGCTTTGAACTTTATTACAACTATTTTGAATTTAAAAATTAGAAAACTTAATAAAGAGAAAATAACTTTGTTTATTTGATCAGTTATTTTAACAGCAATCCTACTTCTTTTATCCTTACCAGTTCTTGCAGGAGCTATTACAATACTTCTTACAGATCGAAACTTAAATACCTCATTTTTTGATCCTAGAGGAGGGGGTGACCCAGTACTTTATCAGCATCTATTCTGATTCTTTGGACATCCAGAAGTTTATATCCTTATTCTTCCAGGATTCGGACTCATTTCTCATATTATTACCCAAGAAACTAACAAGAAAACAACATTCGGATTGATAGGAATAATTTATGCTATAATGGCAATTGGATTTTTAGGATTTATTGTTTGAGCTCATCATATATTTACAATCGGAATAGATGTAGATACACGAGCATATTTTACTTCGGCAACAATAATTATTGCGGTACCTACAGGAATTAAAATTTTTAGATGACTAGCAACATTCGCAGGGGCCAAACTAAACATAAGAATTTCAACACTTTGAAGAATAGGATTTGTATTTCTCTTCACCTTGGGGGGTCTCACTGGAGTAATACTATCCAATTCTTCAATTGACATCGTTTTACATGACACATATTATGTTGTTGCACATTTTCACTATGTTTTATCTATAGGTGCTATTTTTGCCATTTTTGCAGGAACAGTCCATTGATTTCCTTTATTTACAGGATTAAGAATAAAAAATAAACTTCTAAAAATTCACTTTTTCCTAATATTCATTGGTGTTAACCTTACTTTCTTCCCTCAACATTTTATAGGATTAAGAGGAATACCACGACGATACTCTGATTACCCATTTCTTTTTGAAAAATGAAACAAGATTTCAAGATTCGGGTCAATCGTTAGATTAGTTGCAACAATTTTATTCATTTTTATTTTGTGAGAAAGAATAGCTTCCCAACGAATCGTTATAATAACAAATAAAAACAACTGATCTATTGAATGAAAAAAATCCGCTCCAACAAAAGAGCACTGCTTTGAAGAAAATCCAAAAATTTATAACTTTTAATTATAATTATTTTTTCTCTAGTTTTATCAACCTTTATACTTAGAATTGTTTTAATTCTTTTAATAACAATATTTTCAAAAAAAACCAAGAACTGGCGAGAAAAATCTACTCCTTTTGAATGTGGATTTAACTTTTTCAATCCAGCAAAAATACCATTTTCAATACGATTCTTTTTAATCGCAATTCTATTCATTATTTTCGATGTAGAAATTGCACTTATTTTACCTTTTATAATCAGGATTTTTTTTACAAGATTAAAAACATGAATTTCTATTAGTTATACACTTTTAATAGTAATTTTATTAGGAACTATCATCGAATGAAAAGAAAACTCTTTCGAATGAAAAATTTAAAACTTGTATAGTAAAAAAAATACATTGATATTAAAAATCAAAAATAAGGAGCTAACCTTTTCAAGTAATTTTTACAAATTTTGACATTTTTTATAATGCTAGAAGAAGAACAATTATTCTTATAGAACAATTCCATGATTATACTATAGTATTTTTAACTATAATCATTTCGTTTATTTTAGTGATTCTTGTACGTGTTTCAACATGTAAATTTTCCAATTATAATTTTAAAGAAAATATAAACCTCGAAGTAATCTGAACTATTATTCCAATATTTATTTTAATTTTTATTGCTTATCCGTCACTATTTTATCTTTATCTCTTTGATTTATCTATTAATCCTACAGTCATAGTAAAAGTTTTTGGAGCCCAATGATACTGAATTTACGAAAATTTTGATCAACTAGAAGGAAAATCTTATAATTCTTACCCTTTATCAGATATTGAACTATTAAAAAGAAGCCCCTATAAAATAGGATGACGATTACTTGAAACTGATACTCGCATAGTGGTACCATATTTAACAGAAATTCAATGTTTAACAACATCACTTGATGTAATTCATTCATTTTCAATTCCAGATTTAGGAATTAAAATAGACGCTATTCCAGGACGACTAAATTCTGTATCTTTCCAAATTAACGGTCCAGGAATTCATTATGGTCAATGCGCGGAAATTTGCGGAACAGGTCACTCATTTATACCAATTTGTTTAGAAGCCGTTTAAAGAGAAAAAGTAATTAAAAAATAATATATTTTTGTCAAAAATAATTTGCCATTAAAAGAGGCCTTTTTCTAATAAGAAAACAGTGCAATTGTATTTAGTTTCGACCTAAAAAAAAGTATATAAAATACTCTTATTAAAAATGTATCTATTGTAAAAAGCAAATTTATTTTCCAAATAAAAAGTTGGTTAAACCAGTTACATTCCTTAATAAGTTAAAAAAACTATTGAATTTTTACTTCAATTTTATCTAAAGATTTAGGGAAAGAAAAAATTCAACTTAATTACAAAAATTTTTACTCCATTTCACCTAGTTTCACCCAGACCCTGACCAATCCTTGCATCATTTCAAATTTTTAACATAATAATACAAACTACATTAACTTTTGACAACAAAGGAAATTCAAGGATCTTTTTATTAAATTTTTTTATCATAACCTTTATCGCAAGTCTTTGATGACGAGACGTAATCCGTGAATCAACATTTGAAAATCGACATACTAAAGAAGTTTTAAAAGGTCTCAAGATAGGAATAATACTTTTTATTACTTCTGAAGTATTTTTTTTTCTATCATTTTTTTGAACTTTTTTTCATTCTTCTCTATCACCAGATATTTTCATTGGACAAAATTGACCATGCTCCGGAATTAAAACATTTAACCCAATAGCGATTCCTCTAATAAATACATTAATTTTAATTAGATCAGGTGTATCACTAACAGCATCTCATCACTTTATTATGTTAGGAAATCAAAAAAAGTCAGTAGTTTACCTTTTTATAACCATTATTCTAGGAGTATATTTTTCTTTTCTCCAATATGTAGAATACAAAGAAGCATCTTTTTCTATAGCTGACTCTATTTACGGCTCATGCTTTTTTATAGCAACAGGATTCCATGGTATTCACGTGCTAATTGGAACAATATTTCTTTTTGTTTGCTTTTTACGAATGATAAAAAACCATTTTTCTTCCTATCACCACTTTGGGTTTGAAGCATCAGCATGATACTGACATTTTGTGGATGTTGTTTGATTATTTTTATATATTTGTATTTACTGGTTTGGTAAATAAACATTTTAAAAGTTTTTCAAAGGGTGCCTGATAAAAGGAATATTTTGATAGAATATATAATGTAAATAATTTTGCCCCTTTGATAAAAGATTGCAAAAAAAGTATTTATAGTTTAAAAAACATTAATTTTGTAAATTGAAATTGCCTATAAAAGCTGAGTACAGTACAAAAATCTTTGAAGTTTAAAGAAAAAGTTTAAAACTTTTAGACAAAACCGGCCAATTCAGAGCCTAACCCTTTTTTTTTTTTTTTTTTTTAACACATGAACAAAATTTAACCCATTTTATTTATTTATTTATTTATTTTTTTTTTTTAATTTTAAGTATTTAAAACAGCCGAATTCAACGCATTTTAAAGTTGGACTAAAAAAAAATAAAGGCTAAAAATTCAACAATATTTTATTCAAAAATAAAAAAAACTTTTATTTAAAGAAAAAAGAATTTTTACAATTCAGGAAAAGGAAAAAATCTAAAATTAACCTCCAAAATTAACATTTTTGTTAAATTATTTCCTGAGTAACAAACAAATTATAGTAGCCCGAATTTAAAATCGAAAATTTTTAAAAAATCTTATTAGAAATTATTTTTTAAGAATAAATTCGTAAACTTACCTTATAAAATAAAATTTAAAAATATTTATATAAATCCAATTTTTAAAATTTTAAATAATTCCCTCATTAAACTCCCTACTCCTGCAAATATTTCACTTTTTTGAAACTTTGGATCATTATTAGGAATTTGCTTACTAACCCAAATCATTTCAGGAATTTTTTTAGCTATACACTATATTCCAAATACTGAAATAGCCTTTCAAAGAGTTGTCCATATTTGTCGAGATGTTAACATAGGATGATTTATACGAATTTTACACGCCAACGGAGCTTCATTTTTTTTTATTTGTATATTCATTCACATTGGACGAGGTATTTATTATGAATCATTCTATTTGATTGAAACATGAAATATAGGAATTCTAATTTTTTTTCTTACAATAGCATCGGCATTTTTAGGATATGTTCTTCCATGAGGGCAAATATCCTTTTGAGGAGCAACAGTAATCACAAATCTTTTATCAGCGGTTCCCTATCTAGGAACTTCATTAGTCTACTGAATTTGAGGAGGATTTTCAGTAGACAACGCTACTTTAAATCGATTCTTTGTATTTCATTTCATTTGCCCTTTTATTGTCTTAGCTCTAGTAATTTTTCATTTATTTTTTTTACATATTAAAGGGTCAAGAAATCCATTAGGAGTAAGAAGAAAATCTTTCAAAATTTCTTTTTCGCCATTTTTTTTAATTAAAGATATTATAGGATTTATATTTTTTTTCTTTTTCTTATTTATAGTAATTATATTTTTTCCTTACTATTTAGGAGATCCTGATAACTTCTCTATCGCTAATCCAATAGTTACTCCATTACACATTAAACCAGAATGATATTTCCTTTTTGCTTACGCAATTTTACGATCTATTCCTAATAAACTAGGAGGAGTAGCGGCCTTATTTATATCTATTTCAATTCTATTTTTTTTACCTATATTAAAAAAGGAAAAAATCAAACAAGGAAGACAATTTAATATTAAAAAACAAATCATTTTCTGAATATTAATTAGAGTTTTTTTTTTATTAACATGAATTGGAGCGGAACCAGTAGAAGATCCATTTATCATTATTGGTCAAATCTTAACAGTAATTTATTTCCTAATTATATTAAGAATTCCTAATTTATAAAACATTTAAGATTTGTCTTAGTATATTAGTACAAAAATCTTTGAAGTTTAAAGAAAAAGTTTAAAACTTTTAGACAAAACCGGCCAATTCAGAGCCTAACCCTTTTTTTTTTTTTTTTTTTTAACACATGAACAAAATTTAACCCATTTTATTTATTTATTTATTTATTTTTTTTTTTTAATTTTAAGTATTTAAAACAGCCGAATTCAACGCATTTTAAAGTTGGACTAAAAAAAAATAAAGGCTAAAAATTCAACAATATTTTATTCAAAAATAAAAAAAACTTTTATTTAAAGAAAAAAGAATTTTTACAAT